AAAGCGGTTTAATTCTTTTACAGACGTCTTTTTTTAGGAGGTCGACATCCATTATGCGGCATAGGCGTTACATCGCGTATACAACTTAACCGTACACCACTTTTAGCAATGGCTCGTAATGCGGCATCTCTTCCGCTACCAGCCCCTTTTACCATAACTTCTGCTCGTTGCAAACCCACTGTACGAATAGCATCTACTGCTGTTCTTTGACCGGCATAGGGTGATGCTTTTCTTGAGCTTTTGAATCCACAAGTACCTGCGGAGGACCAGAAAACCACCCGACCTTGTGGGTCTGTAACAGTTATAATGGTATTGTTGAAACTGGCTTGAACATGAATAACCCCTTTTGTTATTCTACGTGCACTCTTCCGTAAACTAAAACGGGCATTCCTACGCAAACCAATACGCACTTTCTTACGTGAACCTATTTTTGGTATAGCTTTTGTCATATTTTATTATCTCATAAATATGAGTTAGAAATAACAAAAAGAAAAAAAGATACAAAGATATCCGTTTCAGGGTTAAATATATCCTTTACTTTCATTTTTTGATTGGGAATTTGGACATTTCTGTGGGTACTTTTTTTACTTTTTAGAAAGGAAAGCTCCTTTTCGAAAGATTACCCCTGTCTTTGTTTATGCTTCGGATTGGAACAAATGACTCTAATTCGCCCACGCCTACGAATCAGTCGACATTTTGTACAAATTTTACGAACGGAAGCTCTTATTTTCATATTTAGGTATTCCTTTCTTAAACTATGAATCCACTCTTTGGGAAAAAATAAGCCTCTTCACTTAAATTTTGAAATTTGGAATTTATTATCCTAGAAAAACCTAATCTTTGGTATCCTTCAAATCTTCGGTATCCTTCGAGTCTTCGATACGCTTCGAATCCTTATGGGGAAGTCTATAAATTATACGCCCCTTGCTTGAATCATAACGACTTACTTCAATTTTGACCCTATCCCCCATCAGTATTCGTATAGAACTGGACCGAATTTTTCCTGAAATATAGCCCAGGATGATGGTGTCATTCTCTAAGCGAACTCGGAACATTCCGTTGGGTAGGGCTTCCGTAACTAAACCTTCGAAAGTAACTTTTGCTTCTCTCGGGTTTTTTTTTTCTCTCCTATTTTTTTTTTCTGTCATATTTTTTTCTCCTATTTTTCTATTTGCATTTTCAAAATAGGAAGTTCGAGATAGAATTTGGGTACTATAGGGGGAGCCATTACCATATATAACATAAGACTTCTCCCCCAATTCTGTTTAGTCGAGCTTCTCGATCTGTCATTATACCTTGAGAAGTAGAAAGAATAGCAATTCCCATTCCGCCCAAAACCTTAGGAATTCCTTGATAGTTAGCATAAATTCGTAAGCCGGGCCGGCTGATACGCTTTAAAAAGGTTCTAGTTCTATATATTCCCTTTCTAGTCCTTCTCTTTTGATGTCGCAAAGTTAAGACCAAGAAATATCTGTTACTTTCTTGATGTTTCCGAACACTTTCAATAAAACCCTCTCGTAGAAGTATTTTAACAATGTTTTCGGTAATATTTGTAGATACTACTCGAACAGTTCCTTTTTTACTCATGTCTGCGTTTCTTATAGAGGTTAGTAAATCAGCAATAGTGTCCTTGCCCATAAGACTCTAATTCTAGGTTCCTCCTAATTTTTAGATAATCAACATGTTTTCCTTTTTCTTTTTATTTTGGATTTTAAAGCATATACGTAAAACACAATCTACTAATTTTTTCTTTGATCTATATCTCATCTACTAGTATTTATAATACTTCAGGAGCTAATGAAACTATTTTAGTAAAATTCAATTCTCTCAATTCCTCGGCAATCGCGCCAAAAACTCTAGTTCCTTTTGGATTTCCTTTTTGATCAATGATAACTGCTGCATTGTCATCATAGCGTATTATTATACCGTCTTCACATTTGAATTCTTTACATGTACGTACAATTACAGCTCGAATTACTTCGGATCTTTCTAGAGGCATTTGGGGCACTGCGTCTTTGATTACAGCAACAATAACATCACCAATACGAGCATATCGCTGATTACCAGCAGCTCCTATGACTCGAATACACATCAATTTTCGAGCTCCACTGTTATCCGCTACATTTAAAAGGGTCTGAGGTTGAATCATATTATTTGGATTTCAATTTGTTATTTCACTGCAAAGGAATGAAAGATATATTGTCTCTCCAGAAGGAAAACCTGAGGTTTTTTATCTTCAATACTCCCTTTTTTTTTGGGGGGGGATCTATATCTCTAATCTAAGAAATTGGCTTCGTATGGGCATTTTACTGGCAGCTATGGAGATAGCTGCTCTAGCTATAGTTTCAGATACTCCGCTCATTTCATAAAGTATTCGACCTGGTTTAACAACAGCTACCCAATATTCGGGGGATCCCTTTCCTGAGCCCATACGTGTTTCTGTGGGTCTTAGTGTAACCGGTTTGTCGGGAAATATACGTACCCATAGTTTTCCACCACGACGTGCATATCGTGTCATTGCTCTTCGTCCTGCTTCTATCTGTCTCGCTGTAATCCAAGCGGGTTCAAGTACTTGAAGAGCATATCTACCAAAACAAATACGATTGCCTCGGCAGGATTTTCCCTTCATTCTTCCTCTATGTTGTTTACGAAATCTAGTTCTTTTGGGGTTATAGTCGATGGTTCTTTTTTAGTTCCATCTCTACTGCAAAACTGGACATGAGAGTTTCTTCTCATCCAGCTCCTCGCGAATGAAATGAGAAAGCGTGCAAATTTCTCTAATTCCATAATATTCAAAAATATTACAGATAGATACACATCAATATATAATAGAATAGGTTTTTTTTATTTTGCATTTCTTAAAATAGAAAAATATAGAGTCAAGAAAGAAGATCTAGAATATATCCAAATTCTATATATTTGGTAATGTAATCTTTCTTTTTTATAATATCCTTATTTTTACCCTTATTGAATCATAGTAAAGTATTCTAATCCAATAAAGTTTCGCGGGCGAATATTTACTCTTTCTTGTCTTATTTGTTAATTTAGAACCTTATCAAATAAAGCAATTTTTTTGGTTTGTTCCGCCATCCCGCCCAATGAAGTATTAGGATTCTTTTCAATAAAATCAATCCTATGCAGTCATAGGTTTTGTCGTTCCCACAGCTTCTCCTTTAATGGTTAGGTTTGAATCCTGCAACGGAGCTTCCGAACTTTCCGAGTTAATTTTCTTAGTTTTATTAACCTGGGCTGCTCTTTCTTATTGCTTCAAATTTTTATTTATTGTTTCACAAAATTACGATTTTTAATTCTCTCTTATTTTTATTATTTTATTATATTGATGCTTTATCACATTGCCTTTTATGATGTAATTCATAGACCATACACATTGGAATCTTATATCTTTCTTATTCTTCTTCCTTCTATCTATCATCCCTCCTTTTATCCACATCCCTTTAGTTTTGTTTCACAACCTAGAATCCGGTTTCTTTTTTAGAGAAAAAAATGCAGTTGCTACAACTATATGATAGATCTATTCATTTATGATAGATGTATTTATTCACATACTGACTGTTTCTTTGTTAGGATCTCGACAATACGAAGCAATAGGTTGGTTATTAGTTAATTTTCTATAATTACTAAGTTTTTTCTATTTTTAGTAGGGTTCGCTCAATTTTTTTTTTGAGTTTCCATTTTTGACCCTAAAGAAAAAACTAACGAGTCACACACTAAGCATAGCAATTATATTAAAAGATTTATCAATTTTCATTAAATCTTATAGAAAGAGGTATGATTTCTTCTTTTTTCTGGGATTTTTGGAAAAATAAGGCTCTTGTCTTTTTTATTCTATCACTGGCCAGAATGATAAGACAAGGTTAGTTATTCTTCTTCTACGAATATCCAAATTTTTACACCTAATACTCCATAGATAGTTCGAATTGGATAGCAGCAATAATCAATTTTAGCGCGAATTGTTTGGAGGGGAAGTCTACCCTTTTTGATGCATTCGGCACGTGCAATTTCTTTCCCTCCTAGACGGCCTGCAATTTTGATTTTTACTCCTTTTATATCTGCTTTTTTAGTTAATTCAATGGCTTTTTTCATTGCCTTTCGGAATGAAACTCTATTTTTTAATTGGAAAGCTATATATTCTGCAAGAATGCTAGGTTGTCTATAAGGTTCTTTAACTTTTTCAATAGCAATATTAAGTCTCTGGTTTACAGAATTCACTTCCTTTTGGATATCTTTCTCTAATTCTTCGATTGCTCCTTTTTTCTTTAATAAATTGGGGAATCCAATATGGATTATAACGTGAATTGTATCGATTTCTTTTTGAATTTCTATATGTGTAATTACTTCAGAACTTGAGTCTGATTCCATTTTTCTATTCGAGCTTTTTTTCCTATTCTTTTGTATATAGTTCTTGATACAATTCCGTATTTTTTTATCTTCTTGTAGACCTTCAGAATAATTTTTTGGTTGTGCGAACCAAAAGGAATGGTGATTTTGGGTTGTACCAAGTCTGAAACCGAGTGGATTTATTTTTTGTCCCATATTTTTCTATTCTATTTTTTTTTTTACTGGGAATCGAAATCTTAGGTTGATCTAAAAGTTATTTAGATTTCTTTACTATATTTAGTACAATTGTTATATGACACATGGTTTTTTTTATAGGATAACCACGTCCTCGAGCCCGAGGTCTGAATTTTTTCATAATAGTACCCCTACTCACTTCGGCTTTTGTTATGAATAAATTAGCTTTGTCGAAATCCCTATAATGAGTAGCATTTGCTGCTGCCGAATAAACCAACTTTAAGATGGGATAAGATGCTCGATAAGGCATGAGGTTCAGTATCATAACGGTTTCCTCGTAGTAACGCCAGCGAATCTCATCAAGAACTCTTTGTGCTTTAAAAACAGACATATGTATGCGTTTTTGTGCTTTGAAAACCCGTTCGAACTTAAGTAGACGATCAGTTGGAACTTTTCTTGCGAGTTTCCGTAGCCCGTTCTTCTTCTTCTTTATCCTAGGGATATACTTTACCAATTTGAAACTTGTCATAAATAAGGTTATTCCCCGCCTACCTTTACTTTATTGGGTATTTCTTTGTTTATTCTGAATCTTTCTATTCTGAATTCAGTTAACGACGAGATTTAGTATCCTTTCTTGCACTTTCATAACTCGTGAAATGCCGAGTAGGCACGAATTCCCCCAATTTGCGACCTACCATAGGATTTGTTATGTAAATAGGTATATGTTCCTTTCCATTATGAATCGCGATTGTATGGCCAACCATTGCGGGTAGAATGCTAGATGCCCGGGACCACGTTACTATTGTTTCTTTCTCCTCCTTCATATTGACCTTTTCGATTTTTGTCAATAAATGACGAGCTACAAAAGGATTCGTTTTTTTTCGTGTCACAGCTGATTACTCCTTTTTTTCATTTTAAAGAGTGGCATCCTATGTCCACTATCTCGATCGAGGTATGGAGGTCAGAATAAATAGAATAATGATGAGTGGAAAAAAGAGAAAATCCTTTAGCTGGATAAGGGGCGGATGTAGCCAAGTGGATCAAGGCAGTGGATTGTGAATCCACCATGCGCGGGTTCAATTCCCGTCGTTCGCCCATCGCATTATTGCAATGCAATTTTCCATATTCCTAGTTACGTATTTACTTACGGCGACGAAGAATAAAACTATCACTATATTTTTTCCTTTTCCTAGTTCTTCTTCCAAGCGCAGGATAACCCCAAGGGGTTGTGGGTTTTTTTCTACCAATGGGGGCTTTCCCTTCACCGCCCCCATGGGGGTGGTCCACAGGGTTCATAACTACCCCTCTTACTACGGGGCGTTTACCTAGCCAACACTTAGATCCGGCTCTACCCAAACTTTTTTGGTTCACCCCAACATTACCCACTTGTCCGACTGTTGCTAAGCAGTTTTGGGATACCAAACGGACCTCCCCAGATGGTAATCTTAAAGTGGCCAATTTACCCTCTTTTGCAATCAGTTTCGCTACAGCACCTGCTGCTCTAGCTAATTGCCCACCCCTTCCACGTGTGATTTCTATGTTATGTATGGCCGTGCCTAAGGGCATATCGGTTGAAGTAGATTCTTCTTTTTTCTCAAAAAACCCCTTCCCAAACTGTACAAGCTTCTTGCAAAGCATACGGCTTTCTAGATGTATATGACGCTCTCTAGACAGATTGATCTTATATGAATCGTATGATGAAGTACCACATGAGTGGATATATAGAAAAGGAATCCAAATCTGCCGAATCGCTCATGTTATGATCTTCTACATCCTAGGTCTCTGCGTTCCGTCATCTGGCTTATGTTCTTCATGTAGCATTCAGATCGAATGACTCTATGAAATTACGTTGATACTTCCACATATTATGGGTAACGTAGGAGACATCCCTATTTTCACCCGGGGGTCTTAATTACCACTGCTTAGCTTTCAATTCGCCTCTGACCATCAAATTAAATGTGAATAACCCGTCCTCCTCTCTTTGAAACAAGGGGCGCTTCCGGTTCTGTGCGTGCTTCAAACAATTTTGTCTTCTCCATATTACCATATCTCTAGAGTCAATAATTTTCTATGAGGAACTACTGAACTCAATCACTTGCTGCCGTTACTCAACAGTTTTCTGTTGAGGTCTATCCCGTAGAGGTAGTCAAATTGGATCAGTGATCGATTTCTAGGTTTCGTCGTAAACCTAATTGGTTACTTCCAATTACGTAAATCAATAGTTCAAACCGCACTCAAAGGTAGGGCATTTCCCATTGATATAGGAACTTTTGTACCAGAAACAATAGTATCTCCAATTATAGCCCCTCTGGGGTGTAAAATATATCTCTTCTCACCATCCCCATAGTGTATGAGACAAATGTATGCATTTCGATTAGGGTCGTATTCTATGGTTACGATTCTACCAGATATGTCTTTTTGATTCCGTCGAAAATCGATTTTACGGTATAGGCGCTTATGACCTCCCCCTCTATGCCTTGCGGTAATGATTCCTCTGGCATTACGACCTTTACCACAACGGTGCCGTCCATGGATCAATTTATTTCGTGGATTGGATTTCACTTGCCTGTCTACGGTTCCCTTGCGTGTGCTCGGGATAGGTGTTTTGTATAAATGTTTCGCCGTATTATTAAGTATTCTCCTTTAGTTCTTTTCTCTATCTAGAAGTGGAATAGAATAACCCGGTTGAAGGGTAATGATCATACGTCTGTAATGCATTGTATGTCCCAGAATAGGTCCCATTCTTCTACCCTTTCCGGGTAGTCGATGGCTATTCACAGCTACTACCTTAACACCAAAGAAGAGCTCGACCCAATGCTTTATTTCTGTCTTAGTGAATCCCGATTCGACATTAAAAGTATATTGATTCTTTCCCAATAAACGAAGACTTTTTTCTGTAAATACTGCGTATTTGATTCCATCCATAAATCGACTTTCCCTCCTATGCTCTGAGTTCCAGTATCGATA